ATGGATATTATCAGGAAAGTCGTGCGGGTCTGATGCAATCCATTTTTTACTTCGCAAGGATCAAGATCAAATTCATATCCATTCTCTTTCTACCGGAAAAAGAAGTATTTCTAACCTTTTGATAAGTAATGATCAAGTAAAACAAAAATTCTTTAGTTTCAATACTTTTGGTACAAAAGAAAGGAGTATTACCGATTATTCCATATTTAATCAAATCATATGTATGGGTCATTGTCATTTGATGTATCCTGCTATTTTTCACGATACTTTTTATTTATTGGCAAAAAGGCGGAGAAATAGATTTCTTATTCCATTTCCATTCCAATCGACTCAAGAACGAAAGAACGAACTAATGTCCCCTTCTGGTGTCTCGATTGAAATACCTATCAGTGGTATTTTTCATAGAAATAGTATTTTTGCTTATTTTGATGATCCTCAATACAAAAGACAGAGTTCGGGAATTCCTAAATATCGAACTATAGGAATTCATTCCATTTTTCAAAAAGAAGATTTAATTGAATATCGAGGAATCAAAGAATTAAAGCCAAAATATCAAATCAAAGTAGATCGATTTTTTTTTATTCCCGAAGAAGTGCATATTTTACCCGAATCTTCTTCCATAATGGTACGGAATAATAGTCTCGTTGGAATAGGAACGCCAATCACTTTAAATATAAGAAGTCGAGTAGGCGGATTGGTCCGATTAGAAAAGAAAAAAAAGAAAATGGAATTAAAAATCTTTTCTGGAAATATCCATTTTCCCGGAGAGATAGATAAGATATCCCGACATAATGCCATCTTGATACCACCCGGAATGGTAAAAAAAAAAAAATGGAAGGAATCAAAAAAAATGAACAATTGGACCTATGTCCAATGGATCACAACTACCAAGAAAAAGTATTTTGTTTTGGTTCGACCTGTAATTCTATATGAAATACCGGACAGTATCCATTTTGGAAAACTTTTTCCCCAAGATCTGTTCCAGGAAAGGGATAATCTGGAACTTAAAGTTCTCAATTATATTCTTTATGGAAATGAAAAATCCATTCGGGGAATTTCCGACACAAGGATTCAATTAGTTCGGACTTGTTTAGTCTTGAATTGGGATCAAGATAAAAAAAGTTCTTCTATTGAGGAGGCCCTCACTTCCTTTGTTGAAGTAAGTACAAATGGTTTGGTTGAGTCTTTCCTAAGAATTGACTTAGTGAAATCTCATACTTCATATATCAGAAAACGGAATGACCCATCTGGTTTAGGATTGATCTCGGATAATGAATCGGATCGGATCAATATGAATCCATTTTTCTCTATTCATTCCAAAGCAAAAATTCAACAATCACTTAGCCAAAATCACGGAACTATTCGTATGTTGTTGAATAGAAATAAGGAATGCCCATCTTTGATAATTTTGTCATCATCTAATTGTTTTCAAATGAGACCATTCAACAACGTAAAAGATCACAATGGGATAAAAAAAGGAATTAACAAATTAAAAAAAGATCCTATAATTCCAATTAAGAATTCGTTAGGCCCTTTAGGAATAGCCCCTCAAATTGCAAATTTTTATTCATTTTACCGTTTAATAACTCATAATCAGATCTCAATAACTAAAAATTTGCAACTTGACAAATTAAAAGAAACGTTTGAAGGAATAAAATATTATTTAATGGACGAAAACGAGCAAATTTTTAAACCCGATCGATACAGTAACATCGTTTTAAATCCATTACATTTGAATTGGTATTCTCTCCATCATAATTTTTGTGAAAAAACGTTTCCAATAATTAGTCTTGGACAATTTATTTGTGAAAATATATGTATAGCTCAAACGAAAAATGGACCACAACAAAAACTAAAATCGGGGCAAGTTTTAACTGTTCAAATGGATTCTGTAATAATAAGATCGGCTAACCCTTATTTGGCAACTCCCGGAGCAACCATTCATGGCGATTATGGAGAAATCCTTTATGAAGGAGATATATTAGTTACATTTATATATGAAAAATCGCGATCCGGTGATATAACACAAGGTCTTCCTAAAGTGGAACAGATATTAGAAATACGTTCGATTGATTCCATATCGATGAATCTAGAAAAAAGAATTGATGCTTGGAACGAGTGTATAACAAGAATTCTCGGCATTCCTTGGGGATTCTTGATTGGTGCTGAGCTAACTATAGCGCAAAGTCGTATTTCTTTGGTTAATAAAATCCAAAAGGTTTATCGATCCCAGGGAGTACACATCCATAATAGACATATAGAAATTATTGTGCGTCAAATAACATCCAAAGTCTTGGTTTCAGAAGATGGAATGTCTAATGTATTTTTACCTGGCGAACTAATTGGATTATTGCGAGCCGAACGAACGGGGCGTGCCTTGGAAGAAGCGATTTGTTACCGAGCTTTATTATTGGGAATAACAAAAACATCTCTGAATACTCAAAGTTTCATATCCGAAGCTAGTTTTCAAGAAACTGCTAGAGTTTTAGCAAAAGCCGCTCTTCGGGGTCGTATCGATTGGTTGAAAGGTCTTAAAGAGAATGTTGTTTTAGGGGGAATGATACCCGTTGGTACTGGATTCAAAAGAATAATACACCGTTCCCGGTCAAGGCAACATAACAAGATTACCTTGGAAAAAAAAAAGAATTTGTTCAAAGTAGAATTTAGAAATGTTTTGTTCCATCACAGAAAATTATTTGATTTTTTTCATTTCAAATAATTTTTGTGATTATGTGATACATTAGAAATTTAGGATTAAATGCTTCCTAAAAGCAGATTAGATTCATCCCCTTAAATGCAGTCATTTGATTTGGTAATAAAGTAAGTATAATAAATAATAATTAATAAATAGAAAAAAATGAATGGCCTGATTATGTATTAATGGCCAATCTTCAATAAAAGAGAAGGTTCCCTTGGAACAATTATTTATTTCTATTTCAGTATACTCAGTATACCTGGTCTTTTTTTTTTTCAATTTTTTTTTTTGAAAAAAAAAAAAAGTGTGGGGATAAATGACAAAAAGATATTGGAACATAACTTTTGAAGAGATGATGGAAGCGGGAGTTCATTTTGGCCATGATACTAGGAAATGGAATCCTCGAATGGCACCTTATATATCCACAAAGCGTAAGGGTATTCATATTATAAATCTTACTCAAACTGCTCGTTTTTTATCAGAAGCTTGTGATTTGGTTTTTGATGCAGCAAGCAGAGGAAAACAATTCTTAATTGTTGGTACAAAAAAAAAAGCAGCCGATTCAGTAACAAGGGCGGCAATAAGAGCTCGATGTCATTATGTTAATAAAAAATGGCTCGGCGGTATGTTAACTAATTGGTATACTACAGAAACGAGACTTCGTAAGTTCAGGGACTTGAGAACGGAGCAAAAGATGGGGAAACTCAACTCTCTTCCAAAAAGAGATGCCGCTATGTTGAAGAGACAATTATCTCATTTGGAAACATATCTGGGCGGCATAAAATATATGACGGGGTTACCGGATATTGTAATAATCGTTGATCAGCAAGAAGAATATACGGCTCTTCAAGAATGTATCACTTTAGGAATTCCAACGATTTGTTTAATCGATACTAATAGTGACCCAGATCTCGCAGATATTTCGATTCCAGCTAATGATGATGCTATAGCTTCAATCCAATTAATTCTTAACAAATTAGTATTTGCAATTTGTGAGGGTCGTTCTAGCTATATACAAAATTATTGATTAATAATAAGATAAATAAATTTTTATATTTTGATGGGAAATTCATAGATTTTTTGAATCGGTTATTATACCATTACAAAATTGTGAAAAAATAAAAAGAACAAACAGAAATATTCTGTGATGAGTAGGTATTCAAAATGGAAAATGAAAGTAAAAAGGAAATGGTTGAATCAAAATAATTCCCTTTCAAGTTATATTTTTTATTTTAGAGGGCAGGACAATATGAATGTTCTATTATGTTCCATCAACACATTAAACGGATTATACAATATATCTGCTGTGGAAGTAGGTCAACATTTCTATTGGCAAATAGGGGATTTTCAAGTGCATGCTCAAGTACTTATTACCTCTTGGGTTGTAATTGCTATCTTATTAGTTTCAACCATTCTAGTTGTTCGAAATCCGCAAACTATTCCCACTTCTGGTCAGAATTTCTTTGAATATGTCCTTGAATTCATTCGAGACGTGAGCAAAACTCAGATTGGAGAAGAATATGGTCCGTGGGTTCCATTTATTGGAACTCTGTTTCTATTTATTTTTGTTTCAAATTGGTCCGGGGCTCTTTTGCCTTGGAAAATAATAAAGTTACCTCATGGAGAGTTAGCTGCACCCACAAATGATATAAATACTACTGTTGCATTAGCTTTACTTACGTCAGTAGCCTATTTCTATGCGGGTATTTCAAAAAAAGGATTGGCTTATTTTGGTAAATATATCCAACCAACTCCAATTCTTTTACCGATTAACATCTTAGAAGATTTCACAAAACCCTTATCTCTTAGTTTTCGACTTTTCGGAAATATATTAGCTGATGAATTAGTAGTTGTTGTTCTTGTTTCATTAGTACCTTTAGTAGTTCCTATACCTGTTATGTTCCTTGGATTATTTACAAGCGGTATTCAAGCTCTTATTTTTGCTACGCTAGCTGCGGCTTATATAGGTGAATCCATGGAAGGTCATCATTGACTAGTTATCAAAATAGTCTTTTTTTCGTTTAGCCCTCCACAAGGTATGTGTGGCTCACGATAATCTACTTAAGGAGCATCAATAAAAAAATAGAAAGAAATTTTGAAAAATGATTAATAATAATCAAAAGGATTATCTCCCCAAAAAAGATGCAATAAGGATAAGATATAAATAAAATCAGTATACGATTTAGTGTAATATAATAATCAAATATAAAAAATTACTAGGAAATTCTAAAAAAAATAGGAAAAAGATCTTTTAGATGGATCTCTTTCCTATTTTCCTAAAAATATTCTTTCTTTGATGTTTAATCCACTTTTCTATTTTACTCCGGTGGTCAAACTAGGTGGATATATAATCTAATTGCTATAAGACAACTCTTTCTTTTTTGGAAGTTTCAAAGATGGGTTCTTGAATCCGATTGAATCGAAGACACAACGAATTGGTTTACGGTATGGAAGAAAGACACGTATATGTCATATTAGATATTCACTGGTTATATATGACTATATATCTAAATTTGTCCTGCTACTACTTTCGATTTAGATTGGATTTAAAAAAAAAAACCCTTTCATTTCATCTGTTGTAATTGTAAATTGAATATGGAATGACTAAAAAAAGGAAATAAAGAAAGGTTCCAAATTTAAGATAAGAAAAAAAATTATATGTCTTCACAAAAAACTACATGGATAGAAACGAAAAGAAAAATCGAAGTAATTTGGATAGTGAAATAAAAATCATTATTTCAGTTTGAAATTTTGAATTACACTTCGACTAGATAAAGATAAATATCAAGAATGAAATATTAAAGTCATAATTTCTTGGTTGATTATATTATTAACTATTTCTTTTCTTTATTTTATTTGGAATAGGAGAAACTTATCATGAATCCACTGATTTCTGCCGCTTCTGTTATTGCTGCTGGGTTGGCCGTCGGGCTTGCTTCTATTGGACCTGGAGTTGGTCAAGGCACAGCTGCAGGGCAAGCTGTAGAAGGGATTGCGCGACAACCGGAAGCAGAGGACAAAATAAGAGGTACTTTATTACTTAGTCTGGCTTTTATGGAAGCTTTAACTATTTATGGGCTGGTTGTAGCATTAGCGCTTTTATTTGCGAATCCTTTTGTTTAATCTTTTTATTTTTTTATTAAAAATAAAAATACATATTCTTTTTTCCGTGGACTTTCTTTGCTGCTCTTGCTTTTTTTTATTTAGGAAGTGTTGAAAACAACTAGAAATTTTTCAATTGAATTGACATAAGAACTAGTATCAAATTCTAATAAGTATCATTCTTATGGGGAATCCTTCAATTGACTAACCAATTCAAAATATAGAATATATTTATTAATAAATATATTCTATATTCTATAATATTAGAATTCTCGAATATTAAAAAATATTCTTACTAATAATATAAATAAATATAATAATATATAGAATAAAATATCATATAAAAAACTAATAAAAAATCGAAAAATAGGAATTGTAGGAAAAAAATTAGTCTATCCATAAGAGGAGATGCGATCGTATGAAAAATATAACCGATTCTTTTCTTTGCTTGAGTTACTGGCCATCCGCCGGAAGTTTCGGGTTTGATACCGATATTTTAGCAACAAATCTAATAAATCTAAGTGTAGTGCTAGGTGTATTAATTTTTTTTGGAAAGGGAGTGTGTGCGAGTTGTTTATTTCAAAGAATAGATTGGATCCAACCAACTGCACTTTTTTCGTTATAACTAGGAAAATGTGCATCATCCCGCGAATGACTTCTTAATAAATTAAGAAAAAAAAATAGTTAAGAACCATAGCATTTCGTGATTCATTGGTAAATCTACTTTGATTCTCTATCAACCAAGAATTTTGGAACATTACCATGGTTAAAGCTAACTAGTTTGAAGTTTAGACGCAGTGTAGTACTCTTTCTACCACTATGTTAATACGCAAATGGTTTCAAAAAAGGCTATTGTTGGAATTTTTTCGATATAGAACACTCATGTCGATAAAATGGCTTGAATTCTCTTTACGATGAAAAATGGGAAAAACGGGTGTTTAACACCTCCTTTTATACAAACAATGCGGAATCAATGACCTACGTATAAATTAATAAGAATTCTTTGGACTTGAAGAAAAAAAAACAACTTTGCTGACAATTATTTGTTTGGTCAGAAGAGTCCTCCAAATATTTCAGTCTTGTATTGGTAATCATTTTCAATATTTTTAGAACTAGAAATAGAAAAAAGAGGATAGGCTCATTCCATAATAAAGATAGAGAAATTTCCTATAAGGAATTGAGTGTGAGAGCCAAATGAATTGAAAGATTCATGTTTGGTTCGGGAAGAGATCATAGACATTTTGAAATGAATGGAAAGAGAATCTACTTTCATTAAGTGATTTATTAGATAATCGAAAACAGAGAATCTTGAAAACTATTCGAAATTCCGAAGAACTACGGGAAGGAGCCGTTGAACAGCTGGAAAAAGCCCGGGCCCGCTTAAGGAAAGTAGAAACAGAAGCAGATCGGTTTCGAGTGAATGGTTATTCTGAAATAGAACGAGAAAAATTGAATTTAATTAATTCAATTTCTACAACTTTGGAACAATTCGAAAATTACAAAAATGAAACTATTCAGTTTGAACAACAAAAGGCGATTCATCAAGTGCAACAGCGGGTTTTACAACAAGCCTTACTGGGAGCTCTGGGAACTCTGAATAGTTGCTTAAACAACGAGTTACATTTACGTACCATCGGTGCAAATATTGGTATGTTTGGGGCGATGAAAGAAAAAAAAAACTGATTAGTCGTTCTACTATAATA